TTCTTAATATTGTGACTTTTCTATGCTGTGTCTTAGGAACCTTTTCAATACGGTCCGGATTGCTAGCTCCCGTTCATAGTTTTGCTACAGATGATACACGAGGAATCTTTTTATGGCGGTTCTTCCTTCTAATGACCGGCATATCTATGATTCTTTTCTCTCAGATGAAGCAGCAGGCATCGGTCCGTAGAACCTATAAAAAAGAGATGGTTGTAGCGCGAAGTACTCTTGTGCACTTACGTCACTTGGCTCGCGCGCAACCTCACCCCCTTATGTTATGGAAGAATTGAGCTTATTGCTGGGCTGGTTATTCAGAGCCAACAATTGGCTGCCAGATTTCGTCCCGCAACTAGAAGAAGATCACTTCGGGGATCACTGCGGCGTGACTGAATGTAGAGCAGTCCGCTCTTACAGCCTTTGATCAGTAGATTATTTAGAACTTCGGAAGATGGTCAAGGTAGCTTACTTCCAAGCCACTGCACCAGATGCGCATGGAGTCTACGTAGTCGGCCCAGAATTTTTCTTCGTTCTCCACTAGGCGAACCCGCCGGGTTAGCTCAACGTAAAGAAAGCTCATTAGGTCAAAACTAAGGGAGTACTTACTAATAGCGAAAGGCTAACATCTCTCCGCCTTTCTTAATAGAAGAGTAGCGAACATCTGATAACTTCGTGCTGTAAGACGACAGGTTGGTAATGAAAGGCAATGTACTAAGAAAGCGCAACTCTATTAGCCCTTTATATGATATGGAAAAATCTGGAATAAGAAGAATCATCCTATAATTCTTCGTATCTCAAAAGTATCCTCCTCCCTCTGGTCCATTACCTTTCCAAAAAGTCTTGGGCCAAAGCTTTATCACCGTGCCCGCTTCTAGTAGCTAGTAGGTCTTCCCGGATCGGATAAGGCTTCGATAAAGAAGTGAATCAGTCCGAAATGCTATGGATAGATAGTTTTAGCCAATATCGATCCGATCGGGAATGAGAGTACCTGACCTCTTGCCTATTCAGCAGTATTTTTTATACCGCCGCACTCTTTATAGTCGCGACTGTTGTCATGAAAAAAAATAGATTTTCTGTCAAAGAATCATGCTTAACACAGCCTATAGCGTAAAGGCATTCGAACCGCGTCTAAACTAAATTAAATTAAGGGTAAGGCCCGTATTATCTCTTCTGTAGATACGCTATCCTTTCTGGCTATGGTATGGGGGAAAGGAAGTGATATCTACAGATTGATTTGATATTAGATGAGCGATCGTACTATGATCGTTCGGAAGACATGGCCCCGCGCGCTACACACAAGAATGAATTGTTATGCGATCGGTAAACTATTTCTGCAGGCAGCCTATCAAATCAAATCGGATCTGATCGTAGCTTCGAGTTCAGGTGCCGTACCGCGGCCGGACCAGAAAGGAGGGGGACAGCGAACCTCCTGCCAAGAGGCAAAGGTTGCTTGCTAACTCTCAGCCACTTGTTAGAAGGACGTGCAGCTTGATTGTCGAGGAGAAAGAAGGAAAAAAAAAGAAGGCAGCCAGGCTGTTCGATTTCATTTCCTCCTTTGGTAAGGATTGGCTTTAAGTGATAGGGGATGTGATTGGAATTCGTCTTTGTATCATCGAGACACCCGAAGGGCCGGCCATATGTACCTCGGGAGACTCGGCCCATTCAAATCAAAATAGAACGAGCACCTACGACTAAGAAGAATAGAATGTCGACCACAGGGTAAGATGATCTTACGAGGGCGAGTGACTGGTAAAGTCATTCAATTTTATCAACATGGCTGCAAGTGGACTAAGTTTATGTGTTTAAACTGACTACGACCAAAGTCGTGGCTACTTCAATAAAAAAAGGGCGATCCCCTATTCAAACCGAAAAAGTACCTCACATCACTTACGAAGAAGTAGTTGGAGCTGGGAACTAGGAGAGTTTGCTTTTGTTTTCTCTTTTTAAGAGCGGTCTGATCAAATAAAGGATCAGACCCCTCCTCGTGTTCAAACTAGTCATTAATGGTCGGCTTAATTGGTATCCTTTCGGTATGCCTTGCGAACACTTTCTTTTTTAGTCTTTCATCTTCTCTAGAGAAGCGAAACTCGAACGGATAGAGCGGATGGTCCAACTACATAACTTTTTCTTTTTCATTACTTCCATGGTCGTGCCTTGTGGCACGGCAGCACCCGTACTATTGAAATGGTTCGTCAGTAGAGATGTTCCCACAGGTGCCCCTTTTTCCAATGGTACTTTAATTCCTATTCTTATTCCTTCATTCCTTCTTTTGGTTTATCTACATTCCAGGAAATTCATACGCTCTATGGACGGAGTCAAAAGTGGAGTCTTGGTCAGAGCAAGTTGCCCTATTTTATTACCAGACATAATTGGGAGAAGCTCATCCGAAACTAGAGCTAGAAACGCCTTTTTTCTTTTCGTTCCCATTCTTCATTTTCTTCTTCTCGAATTCAAGGGGGACTTACCCTATTTAGAATCTTTTTGCGGTGTGCTCCGTTTACTA